TGCTTCAAGGAGGAATCCCCGAATTCCGTCCATTTTCTGGGTTTGGAAAAGCGCGGATTTTCAAGAACGAGAATCTTATGATATGTTGGGAATCTATTATGATAATCATCCGCGCTTAAAACGTATATTAATGCCAGAAAGTTGGATAGGATGGCCTTTGCGGAAAGATTATATTGCCCCTAATTTTTATGAAATACAAGATGCTCATTGAGTGATAAGAAAGGAATTTACACTTATCCAAAGAGATTTAAGGATTGTACTTTCTATTCTAGATTAATAATAAAGAGATCTCATTTGTATTATGTATTAGGCGATATATGGATTATAGATAGGCTAACAATCGAATTAGGAATTCGTTGGGATTCTTACCGTTTTTTTTTTCATAGGAGCCGAACCATCAAAGGAGTTCTGCATCCTGAACTTCGTACTGGGCCTATTTCTTAGATTTGCTTAGATCGGTTCGATAAAGTCATATCGGAAGGAATTGGGAGATTGAATAGGAAATAACATTTTTTGAAGGAAAGAAAAAAAGCGTTTCTTAAATTTCATTTTAGAATATTTAGTTTAGAATAATAATAATATTTTAAAATGAAATTTAAGAAACTCTACCCATCTATAAATATCAAATAGATGGGGTATTCCTCGTGAAGATAGAAAAAGTATGTAGGAATTATGATCCATATTCGAAATGAATATGGATCTTTCTTCCTATCAATTACTTTCTAAAAAGGTCTTATACAACGAAACCCTGTATCTGGAACCAGATTTGAACTGGTGACACGAGGATTTTCAGTCCTCTGCTCTACCGACTGAGCTATCCAGATCATTTCCAATGGAACATTCCATCCTCATTTTAGGAGAGGACTGGGGTCTATGTCAATTAAAGGTACAGGGGGGAATTACAAAGTTTTCCCCAAGTCCTGTATGTAATTTCTTAGGTCTTTAAAAAGACGACTTTGCAAGTTGTAAGTTTCGGTATGAGTAATGCTATTGATTGTGAATCATTCAATTAGGGATTCCTTTCTAAATTTAGATGTGTATTCTATATCACATGTGGTAAGAGAAAGTCATTTACGCTCCCATACGTTGAAAAAAATGAGAAAAGGGAATTGGGAACTGCCAGCAAAAAATAAAAAAAAAGGGGGGTAGGATAGATAGAAAATAGGCTTTTGGGGATAGAGGGACTTGAACCCTCACGATTTTAAAAGTCGACGGATTTTCCTATTACTATAAATTTCATTGCTGTCGATATTGACATGTAGAACGGGACTCTATCTTTATTCTCGTCCAATTATTAATCAGTTCTTTAAAAAAAAGACTAAAACTATCAGACTATGGAGTGGGGTGATTTGATGAATGAATATTCGACTTGAATTCTTTCTTGAATGTGGAATCAATTCCCACCAATTCTTCTATTTTTCATCTAAAAAAATACAGATGCAGACTCGGGCCGTCATTCCTTTTTTTTAGATATTTGAGTATTCAATAGATCCGTTTATCCTTCATCTTTTCTGAAGTTTCGATGAAAAAATTCATCTACCAACGCAGTCAACTCCATTTGTTTTAGAACAGCTTCCATCGAGTCTCTGCACCTATCCCCTTTTCGTTTTATGAACCTTATATTTTGAGAAGACAGGATTTGGCTCAGGATTGCCCATTTTTTTTTAATTCCGGGGTTTCTCTGAATTTGAAAGTTATCACCTAGTAGGTTTCCATACCAAGGCTCAATCCAATTAAGTCCGTAGCGTCTACCGATTTCGCCATATCCCCTTCCCTTTTGTTTTGAGATTAGGATCTCATTATGAGATCATTTTTTTTTTCATTTCTGCAGAAACCTTTGCATTTTTTAGGTTTAGGTATCGATTACCATCTCTAAAAAAGATTTTCTTTCTAAACCTGTATTTGCTCCAATCAAATTGGATTTTATCCTTGGTATATCGGCAATTCAATATAGATTGACATATATCCTTTCTATATGTTTTTCTTACTGCAACTTTTCCCATGTAAGTTGGTATACTTGAAGGATCGATTCTTTTTTTTTTTTAACTGCCTCCTTTACGAACGAAAGCCGAGGAATGTCCGATTAGTTATAATTATAACTAAGTAAATAATTCAACTTATTCGAAAAAAATAGAAAAAAAAAAGAGTAGAATTATTATAATATAACTAAATATAACTAAAGAGGTGTAATAAAAAAGAATTTCCAATGGAATAAAAAAAATCCAATTTGACTATACTACAAACAAATATTTAAGATTGACTATCAAATCAAATAGAATCCAATTTCTATTTAGAGATTAAAGAACTAGAAGTTCTATATCGCTATATGAATCATTATGTTCTATAATATTCACTATTTTTTTTTTTCCAAAATTCTAGATTTTACGATTTTTCTACTATATTTCTATAGACAGTACACTATACACTAATACTATAAGTGTATTGAATTCCTACTATGCATAGAAAATTTTTATTATTTTTATTATGTGGGGCCCGCTTA